AGGGTCGAATTAAGACAGATACCGATCAAACTAAAGGTATTAAGCATAACAGACTTTTTGTTCTTGGAGATAATTGCATTTTGATTGAGTTATTGATATAAGGAAAAGGAAAGTAAGTAAGGTAAACAAAAAATCCTTCTTTTTCTTTGAACCCACCCAATCAAAAATCCTCCTTTTCTCAAAGGAGAATTGAAAAAATCATATTTTCATACAATATCTTAATTGAATTATATGTAATGATCAATAAATTAAGTTGAATTCTATATCTACACATACCAAAAACATAGCAAAATCCTAGTACCAATCTAATCTATTCTATAGATATTTGGACTAGAGTTGACAAACAAACAAAACCAGCAATATACTTTATTAGTATCGAATAGAAATCTAAATGGGGCGTGGCCAAGTGGTAAGGCAACGGGTTTTGGTCCCGCTATTCGGAGGTTCGAATCCTTCCGTCCCAGAACATATATATATTCTATGAGAATATAGATTGCTTTTTTAACAATGTTCTGTTTAAAATCGAAATGTTAGCTGGAATGTGGTTAAGGAGCAAAAACTTGACTTAATCTGGACTTGTTTGGCTTTGTGCCTAGACAGCTCGCATTTCGTAAAAATAAAAAAGACTAGGACACCCCCTTCTTTTCTTTTGATTTATGCTGCATCAGTCCCATAGAATGGGGTAGATAGGAGTTAATCAGTAATGGGAAGGCGTTCATTTCAATATCTATAAACGGTGACAATTGCTCAGTCTATTTGATCGAATTGATAGATACGAAAACCTCCCTATTCTTTGGATTTTATCAATCATATGAAAAAAAAGAATAAGAATTAAAATCTTACCTTACATTAATCTTTTTTTATCCATCTCATAAAAAAATTGGATTTGTTGTTTGGTGTATTTATCTATTTTAAATCATTGAAATCGTTGATGATTCAATTAAAAAAAAGATAAGTCTTTTTTCCTAAGATGATCAAAATTTCTTCAAATAATGATGTCGAAAGATAAATCGTTTTAATCATTCCTTAGAAGCTGAATCTTTGCTATTTGAAGAAGTATGAAATAGGTCAATCTCTCCTATTGAGTCACGTGAAGATGCAGAATCAAAAAGAACTCATTTATTCGTCTTATTTATTAGTATTTATATATATATATTAATTAATATGTTAGACAAATTAATATTATTGATGGGGTCTTACTAAGACTTCTTCAGAAAAATCTTTATCCACCTATATCTATAGTATATAGATATATAAAATACTATAGATTATGGTGTTTATACATCAGCCCAACCAATGACTATTCATGATTCCATAATTGAATCAATTCCATACCGGTTCTTAGAGGAATGTTATGGTAAAACTTCGTTTGAAACGATGTGGTAGAAAGCAACGTGCGACTTGAAGGACACGATCCGTTGTGGATTTGTACATCCACCATTTTATGTAGGAATGAAGGTGCTCTTGGCTCGACATCATTGGTAATGTAAAGAGTCCATGATGGAGCTCGAGTAGAAAGTATTAATTTATTTCTCGGGGCAAAGGTCTAGGGTTAATGCCAATCAATAAAAAAATTGGAACAACTTCGTAAATATATCTTCGGTATGGAAATCTAAAGAATCCAATTCGAGCAAGTTTCCAATTCCAAAATTTCTTGGAATTGATCAAACTTTTTCGATCCAAAGTGTTTCACCCGGGAATCCATCGTCTGTAGGATTCTTTCATAGAAATCGCAAAAAGGGTATGTTGCTGCCATTTTGAAAGGATTAAAAAGCACCGAAGTAATGTCTAAACCCAATGATTAAAAATAAAAGAAAGATAAAGGATCCCAGAACAAGGAAACACCTTTTTAATTGTCTTAATAACTGGATCAGACTGAAGAATCCAAATCGATTTTAAACGAGACAAACAAAAAAGGAGGAAAGACCGCTCAATAAATGAAATTGCCGAAAGATTTTTCTTTGAACTGTTTGAAAGTTATCCAACTTGAGTTATGAGAGTACGAATGGTTTCTTTTTCATTTTCAGAAAGAAAGAAGAAAAAAAAGACTAACATCTTTAATTGATTTGATCATTTTATGGACCCAGTTGTCATTTCTTAGATAGAATTCCATACAGAGACAAAACCTCGAATCAATCATTTTTCTCGAGCCGTACGAGGAGAAAGCTTCCTATACGTTTCTAGGGGGGGTGTTGTTCATCTACATCTATCCCAATGAGCCGTCTATCGAATCGTTGCAATTGATGTTCGATCCCGAAGAGAAGGAAAAGATCTTCGTAAAGTGGGTTTTTATGATCCGATAAAGAATCAAACTTATTTAAATGTTCCTGCTATTTTATATTTCCTTGAAAAAGGGGCTCAACCTACAGGAACTGTTCAGGATATTTTAAAGAAGGCGGAAGTTTTTAAGGAACTTCATCCTAATCAACCGAAATTCAATTAAGGAAATAAATTAAGGAAATACAAAAAAGGGGGTAGTGATTTGTATATAACTTTGTAT